ACTCTTACATAAAGTTCTTGCTTAGCCAATTCAAAAGTTGGAGAAGGTTTTTTACTAATAAATCGATAGTCAAAATCATTCCATTCAGGGTCTTTTATTCTACCAAAGCGTCGAATTTCTAAATTCTCATAGGGTCCCCCTGGAATTCCTTCCAGAGCCTGTTGGATAATTTTTATGGATTCTGTCATTTCACTGATTCGTACTAAATACCGAGCTAATGAATCCCCTTCTTTTTGCCATTGAATCTCCCAATCAAATTCGTCGTAAGACTCATAACGATCAATTTTACGAAGATCCCACTGTATTCCGGAAGCTCGTAGCATTGGGCCCGATAAACCCCAATTTAGTGCTTCTTCTGCGCGAATAATGCCTACGCCTTCAACTCGTTCTAAAAAAATAGGATTCCGCGTAATAAGCTTTTGATATTCAGCAACCGCGGTTAAAAAATAATCGCAAAAATCCAAACATTTATCTATCCAGCCATGAGGTAGATCAGCAGCTACTCCTCCGATACGAAAATAATTATGCATCATGCGCATACCGGTAGCAGCTTCGAACAAGTCATATATTAACTCTCGTTCTCGAAAAATATAGAAGAAAGGGGTCTGTGCCCCAATATCTGCCATAAAAGGGCCAAGCCATAACAAATGAGAAGCGATACGACTTAACTCCAACATAATAGCTCTGATATAGCTAGCCCTTTTAGGTACTTGAATATTGCCTAGCTGTTCGGGTCCATTTACGGTTATTGCTTCTGTGAACATAGTAGCTAAATAATCCCAACGCGTTACATAAGGCAAATATTGTATAATTGTTCGATTTTCCGCAATTTTCTCCATCCCTCTATGTAAATAACCCAGTATTGGTTCACAATCAATAACATTTTCACCATCGAGAGTAACAATCAGTCGAAGAACACCATGCATTGATGGGTGGTGAGGGCCCATATTGACTATCATGAGGTCTTTTCTTGTAGTTGGTGCAATCATAAGTTTTTTCCCGAGTCGTTCTTCCATGCATTGCTGAAAGTAAAAAGAAGTTCATCAAAATTTAAACGACTAAGCTCAAATGGTATCACGCTTCAAATTAACGAGTTTTTATCTCTCGAATATTTAACTCACTAATTAATTCTTTATAGCGTCTTCTATTTTTTTTTGACAAATAGGCCAGCAGTCGTTGGCGTTTTCCCAAAATTTTCCGCAAACCTCTCTGGGATGAAGAGTCTTTTTTGTGCAATTCCAAATGGGAAGTAAGTCTTCTTATCTTAGTGGTAAAACTGAATACTTGAAATTCAACAGACCCTCTGTTTTCTTCGTTTTCTTTTTGAGAAATAACCGAAATGAATGAATTTGTTACCATAAAAAAATCCCCTTTCCCTTTTTACAGATATGGATTTTATTGATCAGTAATAATAATGCCATTAATTGGAATCTGGTATATACAATAATCTAATCCAAATTTCTTTATGAACTCCTAATTTTCTGAATTCAAATCAATTAATCCAATTTCTAATTGGATTTAGATAGGGATAGAAAAAGATTGGTACATTTTCGCATCGAAGAATTTAGACCTAAAACAAAGAAGGTTCTGTTGATTCATTTCGAGATCTAATCGAGACATTATTCATTTCCTATTGGATATTAGAATGAAATGTGAGACAAGACATGTGATCTATGTATTTGTTTGCTTTGATATACCCTATTATATATATAGGGTATAGAATATATAGAAAAAGTGTATTATCCACGAAATGTCAAAATTTCAATCGTGGATACAGATGTATTCTTAACATACTGAAACGACTGCCATTATTGGTATCAAACCAATAACGATTCATACAAGCTAAATCCTCTAATCGATAATTAGGCCAAAGAAAGAGCTTTAATTTCATTAATTGATTTTTCTCTCTATCAAAATGGTTACTGTCATGCGAAACTTGGCTGCTGTCTTTTACGTCCTTTGCATTCCAAAATACTTGATTTCTATCTTCACCATTTCTATTCTTTGAATTAAAACAACTTAGAATTTTCAACTTTCTACGACGTCTAAACGAGAAAATATTTTCAGGAACAAGCAAATCCAAATGATTTTTGTCTCTATTTTCAGTTATTCTTTGGTGTGATGAAATAGTTTCATCAAAATTCTTCTTAGAAACATATCTTTGTTCTTGATATTTTTGATTAGTTTGGTGCTTACTCTTATGAACCAATGAAATACCTATGGTTTGATACATAATAAATTGTGCATCGTTTTTTCCAAACAGACGAATGGGTTCTATAATCAATATTCCCTTTTTCATCAATTGGTTAAGAGTTAAATTCTTCTCAATCAGCATTATATCCAAACTCATTTCTCTATTTTGAATCGAGGGTATAGTAATTTGGGTTGGATCTATCAGTCTAAGCAGGAGACAATATACCTTGACATTATTGATCAGTCTTTGATTCAAAGTATCGTCCCATCTCAATTGAAAAAGCAAATAACGTTTCAGGAAGAAATCTAGTTCTGCTCTCGCGCTGCTTTTGTATTGTTTTTTCTTTTTCCCCTTTTTCATGTCTGATCTTGCATAATTTTCTTCACTATCTTTTTGTTGTGAGAGAACGGATCCAAGATTTCCTGGACTTGTGGGTTCTTTTTCTCCTTGATTTCGATGCTTTTTATTCGATGGTATCAAAAAACTTCCTTTTTGCTTTTGATTTATTTTTTTATTTTCACTACTATTTTCATTTTTATTCAAATTTGAAAGAAGTAATTTGCTTGGTATAAACCAAGGTTTGCTTTTATATGCTTTATAAAGTAACACAAATTCTGGGAAGAACCAAGGTTCCAAATTCGCTATGCGACACTTTAGCATTTTTTCATTCATTCCCATCCAATCAAAAAATACTTTGTCGGAGTTTGGTGGATTGATTTCTGGAATCATAAGGTAAAAAAGATCTTTTTTAGGAATTATTTGAGTATTTTGATTCCCATTGCTGACCCAGGCCTCAATATCGCCTTTTTGTTTAAGATCAAAATTGAGAATGTTCCAATCAAAATATTTTCTATCGACCGTTTTTTCCATATATAGAATATGGACCTTTCCTAGATAATTATCGATAGGGATGTTCCTCAGTATATTTTCTTTATGCGTGTTATAAGAAATCTCTTGCTTCTTACGTTCTTGAAACGGAGATCTATAAAAAAAGTATTCCGTTTTATTTTCATAATTAAGAAATTTATATGATAAAAGATCATATTTATAGTATTTTTGCAAATTCTCTTTTCTTTTTTGATTAGATAATGAATATACTTCAATTTGTTTTTGTTTTTTGAAATCAATTAATTGGTCTTTTTCATATGAATGCCTTTTGCTAAAATTTTCCTTTTTACGCTGATGAGCTGTATTGCGCCATTTTTCTGGTATTAATCTATACCATCTGCTCTGAGATAAATTGTATTGATAATATCCTCTTAACCACTTTTTCCATTGATTCATTTCATAACTCGGAAGTTTCTTATCCCCTAATTTCGAATCAACCATTCCTTGTGTTTCAAAAGAATCCTTTATTTCAGGCGGGGGGATTCCTTGAGATTGAAGAACAGCTCTTAATTTATACGAGTTACTAACTTGGATTTGTGATAATTTGAAAAATACATATGCTTGTGACACGTAGGATAAGTCATAAAAAATAGGTGAATTTTTTTGACTATTACTAATATTATCAAGTGACTTTTTTATAGTCGAAATAAATGGAATTAGATTTTTCTTAATTTTATTAATTCTTTCTTGTTTTCTTTCATTATTGTAAAGGGATTTATCAATAATTTTTTTTGTTGATTCAAGAAAAAGTTCTGTATTCATTCTGGGAATATTAATGATACATAAAAATATATCTGTGTAGATTCTTTCAATGAAAAATTTCAAAAAAAGAGGTAATTTAGAGATTAATTGAGCATTTCTTTTTTTGAATATTTGCCATTTTTCGAATCTTTTAGCATTATAACTTGTTTTTTTAAGACTAATATTATTTATTCTTGGAGTTACTTTTTTTTGCTCTTTTATAATTCTTTCTATTTGATTTCGAATTGTACTTGTTCTAGTAGTCAAATCCTTGATTTTTTTTTCTGTTAATGAAGAATTTGTCCAATTCGTAGATGCAATTTTACTAAACGATTTGTGAATTAGCTGATTGCTTATTATAGAATCTTTTTCTTCTTTAATTTCACTTGATTCATATACTTCTCTTCCTGTTAATCGAAATAACAGAATTTTTGAAAGTTCTTTTATTATTTTTTTTATAAAAATAACACTTTCGATAACCCATTCTTTTGTTTCTTTTAAAACTTTTCGAAGTAATTTTATTTTTCTTTTAAAAACTATTAGAACTCGAAAAGACTTCTTTTTAAATTTTCCAATTTTTTTTTCAATTTCCTTAAAAATGGGTTTCAAAAAGGAAGGTCCTTTTCGGGGCGAACCAAAAGGAAGTTCAGTTTCCATTCCCCAAACTGTTAAAAAACAAAAATCATCTTTTTCTTTTTTCTTTTTCATTAAACCTTTCTTAGATGATCGTAGTTTCGATTTGTGCCAAGGTTTCAGACGGAAAGGAAATAAGATTTTTATCTGAATACCGTCTGTCAACCAATTTTTCGGAAATTCTGTTTCGGATAATGGAACACCATTATAGGTACATTTAACATGCATCTCTCTATTCCATTCCTGTAAATCCTCAAACCATTCGGGAAATTGAAATAGGAACATGCGTCCACTATTTTTTGCAATTAGCAATGAAGGTAATACAATATATTTTCTAAAAATAGATTGAGTTAGTAACATGCAACCTCTTATTACTTGTGTAACTGGAATGGTATCCCAGGCCTCTGCTATCTGTATTCGCTCTTTCTCCGTTCTTTCCTTCGTCTCTTTTTCTTCTTCTCTTTTTCTTTCTTCTTCTGTATACTCTACAATTTTGAATGCTTCCCCTTTCCCTACCCAATTTCTAAAAATTACTTTAATCAGC